GAAGCAAAAGCCTCAGTAACGGTTGGACGGTAATAAAAAGTCATAGCAAATCCCGTAGCTACTTGTACTAAAAAACAAGTAAGAGTAATTCCTCCTAGACAATAAAAAATGTTGACATGCGGAGGAACATATTTACTAGTTATATCATCTGCAATCGCCTGAATTTCAAGACGTTCTTCGAACCAATCATAAACTTTATTGAGATAGGTAAACCAAAGTTACTCCCCCTCCAAGAACTGTATATGAGAATTTCATCTCGTACAGCTCAAACAAAAAAAAGACCCAAATACTAATTGAAATGGATATGAAATATAAAGTTTTAAACTTTTCTCTCATTCAATATTATTTAAATATATGAAAGAGTCAAAACGCGAAAGCTCTTCTTTGTGGTTAAATGCCAAAAAATCAAGTCAGCTCGTTCGTCTTTATGTTGTGTTGATCGTTACAGGCCTCTTGAATCTTCTAGATTACCTATCTTTATTGTCTTTTTTATTTGGTATTTGTATGTAATGGGAATGCGGATTTTTTCTTGTTTTCTTTAATTATTGATAGGAATTCTCTTGTTAAGACCCTACTTAACTAATCAATTGAAACCTCAGATTCATACGCGAACCACGATAATTCAATGAAACTTTCAAAGTCCAAAGTTCACTGAGTGAGAACCGTTGGATCATCACTTATTCAATCAAAAAAATACAAAGAAGCGCTTGTCCTTTGATCTAAATAAGAGTTTAAAAGTAGAAAAATATTTTGATTTATTAAAGTTTATAAGATAGAACGGAAAGAAGTCCGGCTACGAGGTCTGAGTATTAAGTATGAATCATAGTTCGAATGCTTTGTGATCTATTTGATCTATTTCGTGCTCCAGATACTCGAATGAATATCCGACGAAGTAAAACCATCTTGATAAAGATGACAGACCCCATTCTCTGTACTATCCATAGGGTCAATTCTAACAAGTCACACACTCATATTCCGGAAATATACAATGCAGAAAAAAATTTCGCGGTCGAACTACCAAAGGAAAATAGGCTAAAATTTTTAGACCTACATAATTTACTTTTTTTATATCGAACTAAAAGCTAGGACTTCAAGATTCTTCTCAGTCTAATTCACTGAAATTCCATCCAGTAGAACAGAAGAATTATAAATCTCCAAAATAATAGATAGGAATACCGCAAATAGAGCCATTGCAACACCCATCAAAGGGGTCGTTCCCCATCCAGGAGCTACTTTACCATATTCGGAATTCAATGGTTTCAATAACTTCCCTACAGTAGTGCTTCTTGGACCAGATCTAGAACTATCTTCAACAGTTTGTGTAGCCATAAATCTTATTTTGTATTCATTACGATCTGTTGACTTTGTATACCATTCCGTTGTAAATAAACGATCTTATCATAGATCCATTGTGGTCTTTCAATTCTATAATAATGGAAACAGCAACCCTAGTCGCCATCTTTATATCTGGATTACTTGTAAGTTTTACTGGGTATGCTCTATATACTGCCTTTGGGCAACCCTCTCAACAACTAAGAGATCCATTCGAGGAACACGGGGACTAGTTGACGTAATCAGCCTCCAAATATTTGGAGGCTGATTACGTCAATGAAGATAATGAAAAATTATTTCATTTTTTAGTTGAAATTTTAGGTGGTTCCCGAAAAAAAATAGCGAAAAAAATTATCCCTAAAGTAGATACTAAGAGAAATGTATAAACCAATGCTTCCATAAATTTGATCGTGGTTTACAATTATAGCTTTCATACCTGTTTTGTTTACTTGGGAGTATCCCTACGGATAAAGAAAGAGTCAAAGAAACGGCAGCGATTTAAATCAAGATTTCTACAGTACCCTACCTATTAAATTTAAATTAAATCGCAAACAGAAACTATAAGAAAAAAACAATGTTGCATCAAACTGTTTGTCTTTTTGTAGTTGGATCTCCAAGTTTTTGGAATGCCCCAAACTCTACTTGAGCATCCAAATCTGGATCAATACCAGCAAAAACATCTCTGAAAAGGGTTCTAGAACCATGCCAAATGTGTCCAAAGAAGAAAAGTAGAGCAAACGAAGCATGCCCAAAAGTAAACCAACCTCTTGGACTGCTACGAAAAACACCATCGGATTTCAAAGTAGCACGATCTAATTCAAAAATCTCACCCAATTGAGCCCGTCTAGCATATTTTTTCACAGTTGCGGGATCACTATAACTAACTCCATTGAGTTCACCACCATAAAACTCAACAGTTACACCTACTTGTTCGACACTATATTTAGACTCTGCCCTTCTAAATGGGACGTCGGCTCTAACAATTCCGTCTCCGTCTACCAAAACAACCGGAAATGTTTCAAAAAAAGTAGGCATACGGCGTACAAAAAGTTCACGCCCTTCTTTATTTCTAAAGACGGGGTGTCCTAGCCATCCAACAGCTATTCCATCCCCATTGTCCATTGAACCCGCTCGGAATAACCCCCCCTTTGCTGGATTATTACCAATATAATCATAAAAAGCTAATTTTTCAGGAATTTTAGCCCAAGCTTCTGATAAACTTTGATTTTCAGCTAGTCCAGCACTAACTCTTCGATATATTTCTTGTTGAAAGTATCCCTGATCCCATTGATAACGAGTAGGACCAAATAATTCGATGGGAGTAGTTGCAGAACCATACCACATAGTTCCAGCAACAACAAAAGCTGCAAAAAATACAGCAGCAATACTACTGGAAAGGACGGTTTCAATATTACCCATACGTAATCCTTTGTATAGACGTTGAGGCGGACGCACACTAAGATGGAATAAGCCCGCTAATATACCCAACGTCCCTGCTGCAATATGATGAGAGGCTATCCCTCCCGGAACAAAAGGGTCAAAACCCTCCACGCCCCACGCCGGATTTACGGGTTGGACCTTTCCGGTTAGTCCATAAGGGTCGGATACCCATATTCCAGGACCAAATAATCCTGTTACATGAAATGCGCCAAAACCAAAGCAAGCCACTCCTGAAAGAAATAAATGAATTCCAAAAATCTTAGGCAAATCCAAAGAAGGTTTTCCTGTACGTTCATCACAAAAAATTTCTAGATCCCAATATACCCAATGCCAAATAGCTGCCAAGAAGCATAAGCCAGAAAACACGATATGTGCTGCGGCTACCCCTTCGTAACTCCAAAGACCCGGGTTCGTTATAGTCCCTCCTGTAATATTCCAACCGCCCCATGAGTTGGTTATTCCTAAACGAGTCATGAAAGGTATAACGAACATACCTTGTCTCCACATTGGATCAAGAACAGGGTCGGAGGGATCAAAAACAGCTAATTCATATAGAGCCATCGAACCGGCCCAACCAGCAACCAGAGCGGTATGCATTATATGAACAGAAAGCAAACGACCGGGATCATTCAATACAACAGTATGAACACGATACCAAGGCAAACCCATGGAAATACCCCTTTATCAACGAAAAATAGACACTATGTAACTTTATTGCATTGGAAAAACTAAGCTACGGACCCCCCCTTTTTAGGTAATTATTTCGGAGAAAGGATTAATATTTGTTCTATTCTGTTAGTAATAATGGAACAATTCGATTCATAGGAAAAAAGGGAAGCGGATCTATTCTATATCCGATAAGTACCAATACGCAATGGGGGTGAATCCTATTTTATATGAACCAAGATAGCTATTGTTGTTCATCATTCAGAAGCCCATTCGTAAAAAATTGACTTTATTTTTATTCATTCTCTCTTACTTTACTTTTATTTTATATTTTATTTTAGCTTATTCAACTTATGTATTAAATATGATTCATTTAAATATGATTAATAAAGTAGGAAAAAAGGATAATATTATTAAAAAATGAAACCCCAGTCTTACGTTTCCACATCAAAGTGAAATAGAGAACTTCATTCTCTTTTTTTTCATTTCATGCCTATTGGCGTTCCAAAAGTACCTTTTCGAAGTCCTGGAGAAGGAGATACATCTTGGGTTGACATATAGTGCGACTTGTCAGATATATTGGGCTATATGGGATTTTCCCATTTTCTCCCTCGATCGAGATATCCTCTGTTTCGCCCAAAAAGATTGATTTAATTATCAAAAATTTGTAACGCGAAGCGCAAAAAATAAAGTGGAATTAAATGCAGGGAGTATTTAGATTGATATTAGATTATCAAAAATTTTTATGGTTTACGTGATCGGACTAATAAAATGAAGTATCCAGGCTCCGTTTAGCAAAAACCCAATTGATAATTAATATATAATATTTTTATAATTACTACTTGTTATGATATGCAAAATTATGATAAAAATTTATATTAAAAAATACAAAAAATTTAAACAGGGTGATCTAAAACTGTTGATCAAATCAAATAATATAATTCAAAATTTGGTGACTATTTGACAGAAGACATGTGAAAGAAATGAATTGAAAAAAAAAAGAAGGAGTAGTAAAAAAAAAGACGCGGTATTTGGTTCATTTGTCCTATATGTGCAAATAAAAATCGGGCAAATTTTTACTTTTACTCGGGGTAGAGCATAAACCTAAAAAATGGAATAAAAAAAGGAAGAAGCCCGTTCAGGAACAAGAAAAAACCATCGCCATTTCAACTGAATCTCGATGAAAAAAAAATATCAATGAATCAAGTTAGTCTGATAGGCTTAATCAATCGTTTTATTATTTTATTATAGGATTATAATATCTAATAAAAGGGGCAAAAACGTATTTTTTCTTTTACTTTTAAAAAGGGAGCAAGCCCTTACCTTAAAAGTTACAAAGAAAAGCCTTCTATGAAAAAAGGGGGTTGGAATCGACACATTGATTTTTTCACAATTTTTATTGAACCGTATGCATCAAAAGGTGCTTGTACGGCTCCTAAGGAATAAAATTTTATCCTAATCAACCGACTTTATCGAGAAAGATTATTTTTTTTAGGCCAAGAAGTTGATACCGAAATCTCGAATCAACTTATTAGTCTTATGATATATCTCAGTATAGAAAAGGATACCAAAGATCTTTATTTGTTTATAAACTCTCCTGGCGGATGGGTAATATCTGGAATGGCTATTTATGATACTATGCAATTTGTGCGACCCGATGTACAGACAATATGCATGGGATTGGCCGCTTCAATAGCATCCTTTATCCTAGTCGGAGGGGCAATTACCAAACGTATAGCATTCCCTCACGCTTGGCGCCAATGAGTTTTTTTATTTTAGAGAAAAAATACTATGCCTTCGCCACCGGAAATATGAATTAGTTAAGTAATAATAGCATGGCACTTCGAATTCGATATGAAATTTTTGAGATTAAAAAAATTTTTAGATTATATATTGAAAGAGTAGTATGAGATAAGGAAGGGGTATTTCAAATGATATCTTACCTATTCGGGCACATCTCAGCGTCACAAACTTTGTTTTCACACCGGAAGCTTATTTACAAAATTTATATTAAAAAAGACACTTTGGGATTGCTGAATCATAGACGAATAAAAAAAATGATATATAAAGCAACGGAACCATCATAGTATTTTTTTAACTCCTACAAAAAAGAAGGATGGTAACTGGATCATTTCTGGATCTGCGTATAATACAACCTATATTTTGTTTTCGTTCGCCGAAAAGAAAGGGTCAAAAAAACGTAAATTCCATAGTGGAGCCGTATGCAATGCACAAAAAAAGCCTGTACGGTTTTTAAATTTTCTCTGCTTTTTTGGTTATCTCGCCTCGTTCTGCGAAATAGAAGAACCTTTTCTATTATATCATCAGGGTAATGATCCATCAACCCGCTAGTTCGTTTTATGAGGCACAAACGGGAGAATTTATCTTGGAAGCGGAAGAACTACTAAAACTTCGCGAAACCATCACAAGGGTTTATGTACAAAGAACGGGCAAACCTATATGGGTTGTATCCGAAGACATGGAAAGGGATGTTTTTATGTCAGCAACAGAAGCCCAAGCTCATGGAATTGTTGATCTTGTAGCGGTTCAATAAAAAATAGGAGCGATTTCATGCAAATCTACAATTTATAATTTTATATCTTTTTAGATTAAAGGTGTAGTTTCATATTCTCTTCAATATATATTTTTTTTATATTGAAGAGAATCTTGAAGAGAAGTAATTCAGAATTAGCCGGTTAGAACCAATCTAAACCAGCCCATTCATTATTTATATGATTCCGTATGCCAACCATTAAACAACTTATTAGAAATACAAGACAGCCAATCCGAAATGTCACGAAATCCCCAGCGCTTCGGGGATGCCCTCAGCGACGAGGAACATGTACTCGGGTGTATGTGCGACTCGTTTAGATCATAGACTGAGACTGAGACACAAAAAGGAAATTCTTTTTTAAATATCAAGGATCAGTACCTTTGAATAAAATATAATGTAGGAACTCGATTCATTATTTAAAAAAGATAGATCGCTCATATCTTCTATTGTGTCTGAAACTTATGGTTTACATTGGTGCAAATCCAATCAACTCCATTTTTTAGAAAACCCCCAATGATAACAAATGGTTATCCATTAAGCGGGGGAAATTCCATTTTTTATTAAAAAGATTCCACTCTTGAAAGAAAAGAACGGACTAACAGGGTAAATGACCAAATCAAATTTTAAAATGAAATACCGTTACTGTATAAAGTGGATCTCATTGTGAAAGACCTATTACTGGAATATTCATGGGGTAGAGCCAAAGAATGTGAATTGTACAAGTTACCAATAGTATTGAAAAATTAAAAGAAGGAGCTCCGGTGTATAGAGAGGACCTCACCGTTTTAGAAGTAACCATAGAAACGATGGAACCCACTATTTATCCATTTATATTTACTACTTTTTGTAGTTATTCTATTTTTTATATTAAGTATCAAGGCAATTTATCCTTTCAAAGCAAAGGAAAATACCTAGCAAAAAATAGTGGTGGGGAAGGTTAGAGTAGCAAAAGCCATTGGAATTTTTTTTTATACATTGGAATAATTCGTGTGGTTATTAATAGACTAGTAAAGGGGAAAAGAATAACTAAAAAAATAATTAGTTATTCATCAAAGTTTGATTTATTCAATGACTAGAATTAAACGCGGATATATAGCTCGGAGGCGCAGAACAAAACTTCGTTTATTTGCATCAAGCTTTCGAGGGGCTCATTCACGACTTACACGAACTATGACTCAACAGAGAATAAGAGCTTTAGTTTCGGCTCATCGGGATAGGGGTAAAAGAAAAAGAGATTTTCGTCGTTTATGGATCACTCGAATAAATGCCGTAATTCACGAAACGGGGGTATTCTATAGTTATAACCAATTCATACACAATCTGTACAAGAAGCAATTACTTCTTAATCGGAAAATACTTGCACAAATAGCTCTATTAAATAGGAGTTGTCTTTATACGATTTCGAATGAGATCAAAAAATAAGGGGGTTGGAGGAAACCCACTAAAATATTGGAAATAGAGTTATAAGGAGAATGAGCTCGGGAAGGTAGAGTAGAAATTAGTATTATAAAAAACAAAACGAGGGTATATAGTCGCTAAAAAAAGAGTTTTTCTTTTTATTTTGACGATTCTTTTCTTTTTTTTTTTTTATGACAGACACAGACGTAACAATCAAATTTTGATTCTTGATTGGATTTGTCGAACAAAAAATTAATCTCTTTTTTAATTCCTTCACATTGGAATTGTTATTCAATTGAAGAATAAGTCTATTTTTTTCTGGTTCTAAGGCTAGTAGTTCTAGGGGTCGACTCACTTCTTTCAAATTGTTTCTGATTATTAAGAAAAGGTAACAAAGATAAAATACGAGCTTGTTTTATAGCAATAGTAATTAATCGTTGTTGTTTTAAAGTCACTCTATTCACCCGTCTAGATAATATTTTTCCTTGTTCACTAATAAATCGACTAATTAAACTCATGTTTCTATAATCTATTCGATCCCCCGATTGGATCGGGGGCAAACGCCTACGAAAAGATCGCTTGGATTTAGTAAAAAGTCGCTTAGATTTATTCATAATTTTTTTATTCCTTATCTCTAAAATCCTATTTTGATCGGATCAAAATAAAAACGATTTATATTCTATTCTATTATAGGATAGAGTTTCTATATAGAATTAAGAATATAGGATTAGATTTATTTCTATTGATTTATTTGTTTATTTATTTATATATGTAATATATAGATACTATCATTATTCCTGTTCTTAAAATAACAGTTGACATACAAGCACTCAATTTTATCTATTTCTTTATTTCCCCGTGAATTGTATGTTTATAACAAAAGGGACAGAATTTTCTCAATTCCAATCGACTAGGGGTGTTATGCCGATTCTTTTGAGTAATATATCTGGAAATTCCCGCCGATTCTTTCTTAATATCATTTCGAACACAACAGGTACATTCCAAAATAATTGTTACTCGAACATCTTTACCCTTGGCCATGAAACCTCCTTTGGATTTATGATTCACCCCAATCTTCTATTTTAATTTTAGGATCCAGAAAGAACAAGACCCAAAAAAATAGAAGCTGTTAACTAAAAAAAAATTCGGAAATATTTTGTTGCAATGAATATTATATTATTTAGTAAAAAAAAAATAAAATAATAAGCAATACAAGGATTTTTTGAAAACTATATTTAAAATCTTTGTACAGTATTTTTTTAAGTATCTCGTAGGATACTATTTCCCTAGCAACACCCTTTTTCGTTCTATTAATAAATCCTGAACCCACCTTTTTTCTAATTTTTTTTTAGAATCAATTAGAAAAAAGGTGGGGGGGGGGGATTATTAGTCCCAGATCGTTGATTGTATCTCTAAAATTTTTCACCCCTTCTGATGTTAATAACTATAATTAAAAAAAGGGAAATGTTAATGCATCTGGAAATAAACGATTAATCTCTATTAATAAACCTGCTAATGAAACGAACCATAGAGTACTTAGTACCGGCGCTACGGAAAGATATGTTTTTAGATCTCGCATTTGAAATCCTCCTTCTTTCTTCTTTATTGTATTACATTATATATAGTAATATATATAATTACAGATGTACATGTAGTTACGAAGTTCTTGTATACGTAACCCCCCATTTTAAAAATTAGAATTGAAATATTGTCTACTAGAACGATCTTATAGATTCCATTTTCAAATGGAAAGGCCTTTTATAGAAAATTTCAATTGATAGAATTTTCGTAAAAAAAGTAAAATTTTAATTATATGTTTGTTATCTGATATGAGACAAAAAAATAAGAAATTAATTTGATATACCAATAAAAAATAAGAAGGATGTGGAAAACAAGGCAGGAATTCTTTACAATGACACTGTAAACCAATTGAAAGGGATGTAGCGCAGCTTGGTAGCGCGTTTGTTTTGGGTACAAAATGTCACGGGTTCAAATCCTGTCATCCCTACCTATTACTGCTCTTCTGAGCAGTAACGAGGGATCTATTTTAGATCTATCTTTTTTAAATAAAATTGGACATACATATAATTCTGAAATTTATGATATACTATGATATAGTATATACGTACAAAAGCTATTCGGGTTAAAGAATGTCCTCTTTATAGTTTATAGCCTTTTCGTTTTTTAGAAAAAAAAACAAGAAAAGCGCTCTTAGTTCAGTTCGGTAGAACGTGGGTCTCCAAAACCCAATGTCGTAGGTTCAAATCCTACAGAGCGTGATTTAATTCTGGTTTATTAGATTGTGTCAAAATTCCACTGTTCGCAAATAATTTAGCAGCAATCTGAATTAGACCTCCCGCATATGAAAGCAAGAAGGAGGTCAGTAAAAAAAGAGATGTTAATTAATCAAAAGTCCAACTGATCACCACGCCTGTATTGTAAATAAGCAGTTACGAATAATCCAGCCAAAGTAATAGGAATTAGACCTAAGACGATTCCAAATAAAAAAACTTCAATCATTTCAATTTTATTTTATTTAAATTTTTTAAAGGAAGAAAAGAGAGGTACTAGCTATTCCTAGCTCTTAATCTGTATTGCCGATGAATCTCA